ATGGAAAGATGGTGGTTTAATTCGATGTTGTTTAAGAAGGAGTTCGAACGCAGGTGTGGGCTAAATAAATCAATGGGCAGTCTTGGTCCTATTGAAAATACCAGTGAAGATCCAAATCGAAAAGTGAAAAACATTCATAGTTGGAGGAATCGGGACAATTCTAGTTGCAGTAATGTTGATTATTTATTCGGCGTTAAAGACATTTGGAATTTCATCTCTGATGACACTTTTTTAGTTAGTGATAGGAATGGAGACAGTTATTCCATCTATTTTGATATTGAAAATCATATTTTTGAGATTGACAACGATCATTCTTTTCTGAGTGAACTAGAAAGTTCTTTTTATAGTTATCGAAACTCGAGTTATCTGAATAATGGATTTAGGGGCGAAGATCCCTACTATAATTCTTACATGTACGATACTCAATATAGTTGGAATAATCACATTAATAGTTGCATTGATAATTATCTTCAGTCTCAAATCTGTATAGATACTTCCATTATAAGTGGTAGTGAGAATTACGGTGACAGTTACATTTATAGGGCCCTTTGTGGTGGTGAAAGTCGAAATAGTAGTGAAAACGAGGGTTCCAGTAGACAAACTCGCACAAAGGGCAGTGATTTAACTATAAGAGAAAGTTCTAATGATCTCGAGGTAACTCAAAAATACAGGCATTTGTGGGTTCAATGCGAAAATTGTTATGGATTAAATTATAAGAAATTTTTTAAATCAAAAATGAATATTTGTGAACAATGTGGATATCATTTGAAAATGAGTAGTTCGGATAGAATTGAACTTTTGATCGATCCGGGTACTTGGGATCCTATGGATGAAGACATGGTCTCTCTGGATCCCATTGAATTTCATTCGGAGGAGGAGCCTTATAAAGATCGTATTGATTCTTATCAAAGAAAGACAGGATTAACCGAGGCTGTTCAAACAGGCATAGGCCAACTAAACGGCATTCCCGTAGCAATTGGGGTTATGGATTTTCAGTTTATGGGGGGTAGTATGGGATCCGTAGTCGGAGAGAAAATCACCCGTTTGATTGAACACGCTGCCAATCAAATTTTACCTCTTATTATAGTGTGTGCTTCTGGGGGGGCGCGCATGCAGGAAGGAAGTTTGAGCTTGATGCAAATGGCTAAAATATCGTCTGCTTTATATGATTATCAATTAAATAAAAAATTATTTTATGTATCAATCCTTACATCTCCGACAACTGGTGGAGTGACAGCTAGTTTTGGTATGTTGGGGGATATCATTATTGCCGAACCCAATGCCTACATTGCATTTGCAGGTAAAAGAGTAATTGAACAAACATTGAATAAAACAGTACCCGAAGGTTCACAAGCAGCTGAATACTTATTCCAGAAGGGTTTATTCGACCTAATTGTACCACGTAATCTTTTAAAAAGCGTTCTGAGTGAGTTATTTAAGCTCCACGCCTTTTTTCCTTTGAATCAAAAGTCAAGCAAAATCAAGTAGAGCACTAAGTTCAATTATTTTATTTGTGTTTGTAGCAAAAAAAGTAGTTAGTTTATCGGAATCAAAGTAAATAAGATAATAATGGCCTTTTCTTTGGTGATAGAAGATCTAATTGTAGAAAGAATCAAAACTAAAGTTGAGGATAACTCTTTTTTTGACCTATATTCCTGATTACGAATCAAGAAGCCTTTATCACCAAGAGCAAGAGTGAGTTCTTCCTTTCGTGAAATTAGGAAAATAAAACGAATTTCTTCTTGTCTTAGGTATATAATTTGAAATTTAAATATAGATAATAGAGTTTTGTATCTTTCTCTATCTCCCGAAAAACCATTTTAGCTAAAAATTCATGTTGGGTCGGATTCGAACGAATCTTTCGATAATCTGTAAAAAACTCTTTATCTATTTTTATAAAATTAGAAGACAAGAACAAAAGAAATGAAGAAAAATCATAAAGTTTATTATCATACATATCTTTCTCATGTAGGAGATGAATAAGTCCATTTATTTAGTTCTACAGTTCTACATTCTTTGCACTTATTCTTATTATACGTACTCAGTTAGGTTTAGATATATAGATACTTAGATCTATACTAAGAATTTAAAATTCTTCAAATTCTATTAATAATAAATATTATCTAATTAGAATTAAAATTCTTAATTTAATTATAATTATTACAAGATATCTTTATTTATATAATAACATAATAAGAGATACAAATAGTAAATCGAGGTACCCCTTCTATGACAAATTTGAACCTTCCATCTATTTTTGTGCCGTTAGTAGGCCTAGTCTTTCCGGCATTTGCAATGGCTTCTTTATTTCTTCATGTTCAAAAAAACAAGATTGTTTAGATCCGCTGGGACCCAATCTCATCCATTTTTTTTGAAAACGTGGACTTGTATCATAACACGGATATCTATTTATTGGAATATAGTATAACATGTGATTTCCACCGAACATAAAGGAAAAAACTCTTATGCCTGCAGAAACATGATATATGGATATATCAAT